TTAAATTTCAATCTTAGATTAATTTTAAATACAATTTGAAATATTAAATAAATATTATAAACTAATAAAAATAATATATAACATTTTACTATTTATTAAAGATAAAGCAAATATTTGTGACTAAAAAAGTGCCAGCAGTCGCGGTCACACTTTTACATTATAAAAAATTCGATTAAATAAATATTTTTTGATAAATATCATAATAAACAATTATTAGTTTAATAAAAATACAAATATAAATCTGATTATAATCTTTATAGATATTTATAAAAAAAAGCTATAAAAACTGGATTAGATACCCAGGTATTCTTTTCTCTTAATTAAAGAATTCTAAATTAAAAGATATGGCAGTAAATTATCTTACTAGGGGAACTTGTTTCATAATCGATAATCCGCGAAAATCTTACTTAAATTTAAGCTTTCATACCGTCATCCTTTAATCTATTAATAGATTTATATTAATAAATATTATAAATAATAGATCAACGCGAAGCAATATTTAAGCGAAAATGAGTTACATTTATATTCTAATACGAATAATATAATGAAATATATATTTCAAGGTGGACTTAGAAGTAAATTTTCATAAAAAAGAAAATTGAATTAGTAATAATTTATGTACAAATCGCCCGTCAATTCTTAAAAGAATAAGTCGAAACAAAGTAATTGTACTGGAAAGTGTAATTTTAATTACAGAAATATAGTTATAAAAAATATTTTGCTTACATCAAAAAGTTCTAGACTACTAGTATTTCTAAACTTTTATAAAAAATAGAATTTGATTAATTAAAATAAACTTATTTTAGTATTTAACTACTTAAAATATAAGCTGATAAGCATTTATTAATTGAATTATAAAAATTAAATTTTTGTACCTTTTGTATCAGGGTCTACCTAAATATATAAATATATTATAATCCCGAAATAAAATGATCTATTTTTATAAAAATAATATTGTAATAAACTATAAATAATATAATAATAGAAGTGAAATATTAATCGCATTTTAAAATATCTGGTTTCTAGAAAAAATAATTCAATTAAATTGTTGATCAAACATGAAAAAAAAGAAAGGTTAAGCTCTCTTTTTTAAATATTTATAAATACTAAATATTATTTTATTCCTAAAAATAGTTTTAATAATAATTTATTATAATTAAATCAGTAATAACTATTCATTTATATTTAATAATATTAAAAAAATCTAGAAATTTAATTAAATAAACTAATTAAATAAATACTGGTAGTATTAGTACCATCTTTATATATAAACAAGGAACTCGGCAATAAACTTTTTAACTGTTTATCAAAAACACTTCTTTATTATAATCATAAAGTATAATCTGCTCACTGAATTTTTAAAGAGCTGCAGTATATTAACTGTACAAAGGTAGCAAAATAATTTGTATTTTAATTGAATACTTGTATGAATGATTTAATAAAAAGTAACTGTCTCTTTTATATAATTTGAATTTTAACTTTAAGTGAAAATGCTTAAATAACTAAGAAAGACGATAAGACCCTTTGAAACTTTATAAAAATAAACATTATTAACAATTTAAGTTTTGTGTTAATTTTTATTTTACTGGGGAAAGTACATATATTTAAAATATAAGTTAATAAAGATAATTAATCTATATAAGATCCTATTTAAAGATCGAAAGTAAAAGTTACTCTAGGGATAACAGAACAATTTACTTTTGGAGACCTTATCTACAAGTATATTGTCACCTCGATGTTGAATTAAATTTAATCAAGAATGCAGTCGTTCTTAAATTGGATTTGTTCAATCCTTAAAAATTTACATGATTTGAGTTCAAATCGGCGTAAGCCAGATTGTTTTCTATCTTCTTAAAAAGAAAGTTTATTTTAGTACGAAAGGACCAAATAAACTATATTATATATAAATATAGAATAAATTTAAATTGAATTTTAATGTTTTAGCATATAAATCTTTGAAATTTAAAGAAATTTATTAATTAAATTCACAAAAGATAATTTATTTAAAATATAAACTTTGGAAGTTTAAAAAAAACTTGTTTTCTTTTGAATTAATATTTTAATATTAAGATATCTATTATCATCAGCAGCTTTTGCAAAAAGAAGTTCCTATATTATTATTTCTCTTTTATTATTAGAAATAATAATCATTGTGTTATTTTTAAATTTATTAATTTTTGTAAATAATATAAACTGTTATAAATCATCTATTATATTTATTTTCCTAATTATATTTGCTTGTGAAAGAGTATTGGGTTTATCTATTATAATTATTATAGTACGAAAAACTGGTACAGACTTAAATCTTTTAACCAATATAATCAAATGTTAAAAATAATTTTAATATTTAGTTCATTCTTATTCTTAAACTGAAATATAAATATTTTGGGTATATGTGTAGCAACTTTTTTTTTTTCATTAATATTTTTTAAAGAATATCAATTCTTAATTTGATCCTCATACTTTCATATTGATTGAATTAGTAATTCTATAATTTTATTGACTTTTTGAATTAGAATTTTAGCTATTATTATAAGAAACGAAATTAAAAATAAAAACATATTTAGAAATATATTTAAAAATATAATTTTAATTATAACAATTATCCTATTAATATTTTTTATTTCTACTAATATATTTTACCTTTATATTATATTCGAAATATCACTTATTCCTATTTTTATTCTTATCCTAGGATGGGGAGGATCTGTAGAACGTCTAGAAGCAGGAACTTATATTATGATATATATAATCATAGCCTCTTTACCTCTTTTATTAAGCATTATAATTACTCTTAATTTTAATAATAGAATTTATATTCCCTTTTTTTACTTATTTAAAAATATAAATATTATTATTCATCTAATACTAATTATAGCATTTATCGTAAAAATACCTTTATTTTTTTTTCATCTTTGATTACCAAAAGCTCATGTAGAAGCTCCTCTAGCAGGCAGTATAATTCTCGCAGGTATTTTACTTAAATTAAGAGGTTATGGACTTATCCGGATTCTTCCTATACTATCTATAACAAATAATAATTTAAATAAATTATTAATTTCACTATCGTTAATCTCTAGATTTTATGTAACTTTAATCTGTATAAATCAGACAGATTTAAAAAAACTAATTGCCTACTCTTCTGTCTCCCATATAAGAATTATATTTGCGTCTCTACTTTCATTATATTCAGTAAGTATCTCAAGTACAATAGCTATTATATTAGCTCATGGATTTTGTTCCTCAGCATTATTTTGCTTGGCTACTATTCCTTATTTTCAAACCTCTTCTCGAAAAATTATTATCAATAAAGGCCTTACCTCTTTAATTCCATCCATATCTTTATGATGATTTTTATTTTGTTTTATTAATATAGCTGCCCCGCCTAGATTAAATTTTATTTCAGAAGTTTTATTTTTTATCTCTTTAACTATATGATCAAAATGAACCTTGATTTTTTTATCTTTAATTTGTTTATTTGGATGTTTATATAATATTATATTATACCTAAAAACACAACATAATACAAAAAATTCGAGAATTTATCCTATTTTTAATAATAATCATCTATTTAATCTAGTAATATACCTACATATTTATCCAATTATTTTGCTACCTTTTTCAAATTATTTTATTTAATATAGAACATTATTCTATAACAAAAAACAAAGAAAAAATAACCCTGAAAACTGAATTAATGAAAAATAAATTATTTGCCGAAAATTAACCAAAAAAAAGCTAATTTCATAAAGAACATAACTAAATATAATTCTAGAAAAAATCATTTTTAAATAATAAAATAACCTTACTCCTCTTGTAACAACAAGAACATAAGCAAAACCAAATTTGGATACTCTAACCAATATCAAAAAAATGATTATTTTAGGAATAAATCCTAATAATGGCGGAAATCCGCCTAAAGAAAATAAATTTAAAAATATTTGAATATAATCTTTTATATCTCCCTTTAAAAAATCTGAAATATATTCCTTTTTACTCAATAAAATATTTTGAATTAAAATGTAATTAATATAAATATAAATAAATATATAAAATAATCATAATGCTCTTCTCATTATCAAAGCCATAATTATAGCTCCTGTATGATGAATGGATGAATAACTAAGAAAAATTCGAAAAAAATTATGAGATAACCCTCCTAATCTGCCTACAATTAATCTCCCTAATAATAATATTATAATTAAATCAAATTCAATATAAAATAATATATTTTTTATAAGAAATATAGGAGATAATTTTTGGAATGTAATTAGAAAAAGAAATGATATTCAAGATAAACCTCTACAAACAGGAGGAAATCAAAAATATATTGGAAAAATACCTATTTTTGTCATTAAACAAATCATAATAATAAATATACCTAAACTTCTACCAAAAAACAAAGAAAATAATATTCATAATCTAGCTAAAACCTGAATAAAAAAATATTTTATACAAACTTCTTTACTAAATCTACTTTCAAAAAAAATAATCAAAGGCAAAAAACTTAATAAATTTAGTTCTATACCAATTCAAACTCCTATTCAACTATTACTTCTAATTATAATAAAAATTCTTATAATCAAAAGTACGTAATATAAAAAATTATTTTTTATATGAAATTTTATATTATTTTAATCAATTTAAAGCTCCATTTTCTCATTCATATAATAAACCAATAACTAATAAAATAATAAAAAATAAAATCCTTAAAAAATAGATAAATCTATAATTTAAATAACAAATATAACCAGCTGGTAAAAGGATAGCAATTTCAATATCAAAAATTAAAAAAATTAACGAAATCAAAAAAAATTGAAGAGAAAACGGAAACTTCCGTTGATTTTTTGGTATAAATCCACATTCGTAAGAAGTTTTTATTTCTCGATTTAATAAATCTTTTTTTATAATAAAAAAGGAAATTAAAATCATTAAAATTACTAAAAATATTCTAAAAAACAACTTTATAATAAAAATTAACATAACTTAGTAGTTTAATATAAAACATTAAATTGTAAATTTAAAAATAGCTAACTCTAAGTTATAGTATAATTTAAAAAAAATATTAATTTGATGTATTAAAAATATCATAGATTACTATATTTAAATAGTTTAATAAAAATAATAGAATGTGACTCTATAGATGTTCTACTTTAAATTATTATAATCAATCTTCAACCATATAACTTATCTTATCTTTTAATAAGCTTATTATATCCAATTTTGTTCTTCAGAAGAATCATTTTAAATATTAAAAATATTTCTTATATTTTAGAAATTAATCTAATACTATTAAATTCAATAAAAATCTCATTCTCTTTAATTTTAGATTTCATAAGATTAAGATTTCTATCTTGTGTTCTATTTATTTCAGCAGCTATTATATTATTTTCAAAAAGATATATTAAAGATACTAATCTATCAAAATTTACCTTTTTATTAATTTCTTTTATTATTTCAATAATATTATTAATTATTAGCCCAAATATAGTAAGATTATTCTTAGGATGAGACGGATTAGGTATTACCTCCTTTATTTTAATTAGAAACTATGATAATGAAATATCATCACAGGCAAGTGTTATTACTATACTTTCTAATCGACTGGGAGATATAGCCATTCTAAGTAGAATTGGCCTAATAGCTTTTTTAGGAGATTGAATATTTATCTTAAATGAAAATATTACTCCATTAAAAAGATATTCCTGAAATATTATTACCACTCTATTAATTATTGCAGCATTTACAAAAAGAGCTCAAATTCCATTTTCAGCTTGATTACCAGCTGCAATAATAGCACCTACTCCAGTTTCAGCCTTAGTTCACTCCTCCACTCTTGTTACCGCTGGAATCTATTTACTAATTCGATTAAGCTACTTAAATCCAAATATTAATATTTCATCTGTCTTTCTAATTTTATCCTTAATAACAATAATAATTAGAAGTATAACAGCTATATTTCACAATGATCTTAAAAAAATTATTGCTTTATCTACCTTAAGACAATTAGGACTAATAATAAGAACTTTAATTTTAGGATTTTTTTACTTAACATTTTTTCATTTAATAGCACATGCCTTATTTAAAGCAATATTATTCATTAGGGGAGGAAGCCTTATTCATATTAGAAATAATCAGGATATTCGATCTATAGGTATATTTCACTACAATAATCCAATTACCTCTATATTCTTTAACATCTCAAATATAGCACTATGTGGAATATTCTTCATAACAGGATTTTACTCGAAAGATTTAATTCTAGAAAGATTAATTTGTTCACCAATAAATTATTGGGTTTTATTATCATTTATTATCTCATCTATTTTCACAATTAGTTATTCAATTCGCGTTTCTTTTATTTCTTTATCAAAAAATACCTCTCAACAAACAATAAACATTATAAACTTAATAGACTCTAAAACTATTCTATCATTAGTTCATATAATATTAGGTAGAATCATTGGAGGGTCGATATTAATATGAATCTTATTCAATACACCTAATATTACTATTATTTCATATTTGAATACCTTTATTATTCCAATAATAATAACTAGAGGTATTATAATAGGCTTATTTCTATGTAGAAAAAAACAATTAAAAGTAATTTCTAAATATAAAATTAGGATATTTTTAACAGATTTGATCTATCTTTATCACCTATCAACAAAAAAATGAATCTTATTAAATTTTAATTTAAGAAATAAAACAAATAAATATTTAGATATTTCCTGAAATGAGACATACTTTGGAAAAAAAATAGCCATCTTACCTTTAAATATAAGAAATAAAATTAACTCTATATATTTTTATAATCCAAAAATAATATTTATTACATTAATATTACTAATATTTATATTAATGTATAACAGAAAGTAATAAATTACATATAGTTTCGGCCTATAAATAGGTTCGCCTCTGTTATTATTATAATGTAAATAACATATTATATTTTCAATATAAAAATAAGATATCTTTAATAATGTTAATATAGTTTAATTAGATCATAATACTGAAAATATTAAGGTAGTCTCTAAGACTTAATAACAAAGAGTAATGCCAAAATAAGAACTTCTAATTCACATTTAAATGGTTAGATTCCATTAAACTCTTTTGATAGAAGCCAAAATAGAGGCTTATTTCTGTTAAAAATATCAATGAATTAATCCTATCAAAATAAGTTTTATTTTTTTTTCAATTATTTTGAGATTATCAACTTTAACTCTTTTTATAAAAAGACCTCTTAGCTTAACCTTAATAATTTTAATATCTTCATTATTAACAGCCTTGACAACTATAACATTACTAAAAACCTCTTGAATTTCAATATTATTTTTTTTGATTTTTTTAGGGGGTTTAATAATTATAATTATATATATTGTTATTATTTCCTATAATAAAATATTTAAACCAAACTTAAAATTAATTATAACTTTAATATCTATTACAATTATTAGATTAATTGTAAATTCAAATAAATCTAATATTCTTATTAAATCAAGATCTACAGAGAATTTACTATTATTTTTTTATAGAAAAAGAAACATCATTTTATTATTATTCATCTTTATTTACTTATTAATCATACTTTTAGTTATTATCAACATAATCTTTATTAAAAAAATACCTTTTCGATCTTACTCTGGGTTAAGTTATAGTTTACAAAAAACATTTATTTTGCAAATAAAAGATATACTAACTTATACTAGTAATAGTAATTCTAATACGAAAAGATCATCCTCTTATAAAACCAATTAATTCTACTATTATAGATATACCAGTACCACTTAATATTTCATTTATGTGAAACTATGGTAGTATTTTGGGTATAATTTTAATATTTCAGATTATATCTGGACTATTCTTATCATTTCACTATATTCCAGATACTATCTTAGCATTCGATAGAATCTCTAAAATCATACATAGAATTAACTATGGGTGAATTATTCGTTACACTCATGCTAATGGGGCAACTTTTTTTTTTTTTTTTATTTACATACATTTATTTCGAAATCTTTACTTTAATAGATATAAAATGCAATTTACTTGAAATTCAGGGGTAATTATCTTACTTACCTTAATAGGAACAGCCTTTGTTGGTTATATCTTACCTTGAGGTCAAATAAGATTTTGAGGAACTACAGTAATCACTAATCTATTAAGAGTTGTTCCCTATATTGGAGAAACTTTAATCCAATGAATTTGAGGTGACTTTTCCGTTAATAAACCAACACTAAATCGTTTTTATTCATTTCATTTTGTATTACCATTTATCATATTAGCTTTAGTTATAGTTCATATTATTTTTCTTCATGAAACAGGATCTTCTAATCCTTTAGGAATAACCATTAATACTGATAAAATCCCATTTAATCAATATTATTGATGAAAAGACTTACTGGGGTTTTCTATTATTATCTTAACTTTAATTTTAGTGTCATGTATTAATCCCAACCTATTTACTGACCCAGAAAATTTCTGCAAAGCAAATCCATTAGTTACTCCCCCACATATTCAACCAGAATGATACTTTCTTTTTGCTTATGCAATTCTACGATCTATCCCTAATAAATTAGGAGGAGTAATTGCTTTAGCTATATCAGTCTTTATTTACTTCTTTATTCCATTTATGCTTACATCAAAAACGAAAAGATCATCCTTTTTCCCACTAAATAAAATCTTATTTTGAATATTTTTATTTACATTCACTCTTCTAACATGAGCTGGTAGATGTCCGGTAGAAGATCCCTTTATTTCTATGGGGAAAATTCTTAGATTAATATACTTTGTTTATTTCTTCTTATTTCCTATTTTAATACATCTTTGAAACAAAATACTGAATTAATAATAGTTAGATAGTTTAATATAAAACATTTATTTTGAAAATAAAAGATTAATCTAACTTTGAAAGAGGATTAACCATTGAAGGTTTATGAGACCTTTAGCTTAAACTTAGCTTATCTTTCTATCTAAAAGTTCATCAATATACAATTACATATAAAAATAATCATACTACATCAACAAAATGTCAATATCAAGCTCTACTTTCAAATCCAACATGATTCTGTCTAGAAAATTGATAACCTAGTAAACGATATAATATAACTGATAAAAAAAGTGTACCAATAATTACATGTAAACCATGAAAACCAGTCGCCACAAAAAAACATGCTCCAAAAATAGAATCTCTAATACTATATTGAGCATCATAATACTCATATATTTGAAGTAAAGTAAAATACATTCCCAATATTACAGTAACTAATAAAGAAATTTTAGCCTCTTCAAACTTTTTTTCTAATATAGAATGATGAGCTCAAGTAACTCTTACTCCAGAACTTAATAAAATAAGAGAATTTAACAAAGGAACTTGTTCGGGATCAAATCTGTTAACTCCTAAAGGAGGCCATTCTATTCCTAACTCACAAGTAGGACTCAAAAAAGAATGGAAAAAAGTTCAAAAGAAACCAAAAAAAAATAAAACTTCTGAAGAAATAAACATAACTATCCCATATTGTAATCCTTTTATAACTAAATTAACATGGCAACCAATATAAGTCGCTTCTCGAATAACATCACGTCATCATTGAATACAAATAAGAATTACAGACAATAACCTATAAAATAAAAATCAAAAAGAGAAAAAATAAAACCAATTTAACAATCCAGCAAAAACACCAAAAAGACATATACCCGTTAACACAGGCCATGGTCTTATATCTACTATATGAAAATTATGTTTTTGTAACATTATGTAATATCACTATAATAAATTCTTATTAAAACACAAAATACATAAGATTGAATTACAGCTACAGCAATCTCTAAAAACACTAATAATAATTCACATAATAATACACATCATAAAGGTAAAACTATAATAATATTGCCTGCTAAACATAAAATTAAATGTCCAGCTACTATATTAGCTATTAATCGAACAGACAAAGTAATAGGTTTAATTACATGACCTAATAACTCAATATAAACCATAAAAAAAATAAGACCAAAAGGTGTACCTTCAGGACATAAATGTGAAAGAAAAGATTTTAAATTAACTTTAAATCATATTAATATTATAGATAATCAAAAAACTCTTCTTAAAGAAAAAGTAATTAACAAATGTGCACTACCAGTAAACACATAGGGAAACAAACCTAGAAAATTAAATCTTAATAAATAAAAAAAAAGAGAAAAAAGACTTAAAAGAAATAATTTTTTAGAAGATTGTAATCCTGATCCTAAATCAATAGAAAGACTTTTTATTAATAATATAAAAAGAGACTTAAAACGTGAAGAAAAAAATCAATAACTTATTGGAAAAAATATAAATCTTATGCCTAAAAATAACCAATTTATTCTCATACCAAAAAAAGAAACCGGATCAAATATAGAAAATAATCTTATTATCATTTTTTAGTTATATCTATATAAAACACCCTAGAAAATAAAATTCAAAATATTATAAAAACAGATACATATATAATTAATCACTCTAATGGAAATATTTGAGGAATACTAAGATGCTCCAAAAGAAACTTAGATTTGACAAATCAATATTATAATTAACTAACACCTTATTAGAAATAAATGTTACCTTTAATATCTTAGGTTTAAAAGACCTACGCTTACAATTCAGCCATCTAATATTATTCACAATGTCAACCTATTCAATCATATAAATTACGTAAATGTACAACCTCAATTACAATTGGTATAAATCTATGATTAGCTCCGCAAATTTCAGAACATTGACCAAAAAATACACCAATTCGCGCAAAATGAACACAAACACTATTTAATCGTCCTGGAACTGCATCAACTTTAACTCCAATTGACGGTAAAGCTCAAGAATGAATTACATCATATGATGTAATTAACATACGAACAGCTATTTTATAAGGTAAAATAACCCGATTATCTACATCTAGTAGACGAAAATCACTCTCAGTTTCAGGTAATATATAAGAATCAAATTCTAAATCCTTAAAATCAGTGTATTCATAACGCCAAAATCACTGCTGACCAACTACCTTTACAGTCATCGAAGGTCATTCTACTTCATCTATTAAATATAAAACTCGTAAAGATGGTACCGCAATTATAACTAATACAACTGCTGGTATTACAGACCAAATAAATTCTAATCTATGATTTTGAACTAATCCAATATCTAATCCTTTAGTAAAAAATACTATTACTATTACCATCAATACTAAAACTAATACTGTAGATATTAATACTACAACATGATCGTGTAAAAAACCTAATTCTTCTATTACCCAACCAGCAAAATCTTGAAAATATAAACTTTTAAATATAGGAATATATAATATTATAAATCTAAAATTTATAAAGATAACAAATAAAGAATTTAAACCCTCTATAATAAAATTAAAAAATAAAAAATTTAATCTAACTGGTAAAAAAATCTTTCAAGTTAATCTTATTAAATAATCGTAACGTATACGAGGTAAAGTACCACGTACCCAAATATACATTACTACAACAAAAATAAATTTTATATAAAAAAATATACTAAAATAATATCCTCCTAAAAAAATTAGGCAAAATATTATTCTTATAAATAAAATTATTATATATTCTCTTATAAAAATAAGAGCAAAACCGGCTCCCATATATTCTGTATTAAATCCTGAAACTAATTCTGATTCTCCTTCAGAAAAATCAAAAGGAGTTCGATTTAATTCCGCTAATCTAGAAATAAACCATATTATCATTAAAACACCAAAAATAAAAAATCAAATATACTCTTGAACTTTCCTAAAACCAGTAAATCTTATACTTATAATTATATAAACAAAACTGAGAGTAATAATAGCAAAACTGACCTCATAAGACAAAGTTTGAGCAATCAATCGCAAAATACCTAAAAAAGAATATTTACAATTTGAAGATCAGCCAGAAATAATTCCTCTATATACAGATAACCTTAAAATAACAAAAAATAAAAAAATCCTAAGATTCATATTCTTTCTAAAAAATCTAAATGGAAAAAGAGTTCACAATACCATAGAAATTACAAGTATAATAACAGGTCCTATACAATATGAAAAATAATTTACCATACTTAATTTATTTTGCTCTTTAAAAAAAAGCTTAATGGCATCACTAAAAGGTTGTAAAAAACCTTCAAATCCCAACTTATCAGGACCTAAACGAATTTGAATTCTTCCTAATACTTTTCGTTCTATTAATGTAACAAACGCCACTCCTAATAAAATAAAAATAACTAAAAAAATAAACGAAAATAATTCGAAAAACAATTCTAATAAGATAATATCTATCTTAAAATCCTAAATTTTATGTTTTTCTTAATACTATATTAGAATTTCTAATAAGAAAATCTACCGTAAAGGCTTAAACTTTAAGTACTTTATATACTATATTAGAAACTACGAACAAGACCAATTAATTGGGGTATATTATGATAAAAAGGAGGTATATTTATTTTTCATTCTATACTAGTAGAAGAACTACTTCTAAATAAAGCTACTCGCTTAAAAACTAAGGATTCTCAAATAATATATAAAAATACAATCCTTGCAATTATTCTAATTATAGACCCAATAGAAGAAATTATATTTCAAAAAAAAAAAGCATCTGGATAATCAGAATATCGTCGTGGTATTCCGTTTAAACCTAAAAAATGTTGAGGAAAAAAAGTTAAATTAACCCCTAAAAATATAAGGAAAAAATGAATTTTTATAAGTATTCTATTTAGCAAATAACCAGTTACTAAAGGATACCAATATCTAATCCCTGCAAAAATCCCAAATACAGCACCCATCGATAAAACATAATGAAAATGCGCTACTACATAATAAGTATCATGTAAAACTACATCTAAAGATGAATTAGATAAAACAATTCCAGTTAAACCTCCTAAAGTAAATAAAAATACAAAACCAAACCTTCATATTAAAGATACTGAATAACTAATCTTTCTACCAAATAAAGTTCTTAATCAACTAAAAACTTTAATTCCAGTAGGAATAGCAATAATCATTGTAGCAGATGTAAAATAAGCTCGAGTATCTACATCTAGTCCTACAGTAAACATATGATGAGCTCAAACTAAAAATCCTAATAAACCAATTCCAGATATAGCATAAATCATAGCCAAATTACCAAAAACTTCTTTCTTTTTAACCTCCTGAGTAATTACATGAGAAACAATACCAAAAGCAGGTAAAATCAAAATATAAACTTCAGGATGACCAAAAAATCAAAATAAATGTTGATACAAAATAGGATCGCCACCACCTAAAGGATCAAAAAAAGAAGTATTTAAATTACGATCTGTTAACAATATTGTAATCGCAGCAGCTAAAACAGGCAATGATAATAACAATAAAATTGTAGTAATAAATACAGATCAACAAAATAATCTTATACGAACTATAATCATACCTGTAGAACGTATATTAAGCATAGTTGTAATAAAATTAATTGAAGCTAAAATAGAAGATATACCAGCTAAATGTAAAGAAAAAATTCCTATATCAACTGCCGGTCCAGAATGACCTACTAATCCTGATAAAGGAGGATATACAGTCCATCCAGTACCTACACCACCTTCTACTATAGTAGATAATAAAAGAAATATCAATGAAGGAGGTAATAATCAAAATCTTAGGTTATTTATACGAGGAAAAGCTATATCTCCAGAACCAATTATTAAAGGAACTAATCAATTTCCAAAGCCTCCAATTATAATAGGTATAACCCTAAAAAAAATTATAATAAAAGCATGCCCAGTCACAATTACATTATAGAGCTGATCACTTCCTAAAAAACTACCGGTTTGGGATAACTCCAATCGTATCAATACACTTAACGATATACCCAAAATACCTCTCCACATCCCAAAAATGAAATAAAGAGTGCCAATATCCTTATGGTTTGTAGACAAACATCAACGAATTAAATATTCTTTTATATATTTTATATTTGGATTGTACCTTCAGAAGATAGAACAATCCCTTACAATAAGATTTATTAAATCCTACTTTATTATCTTATATATATCACTATTAAGTAGTTCTTATACATATTAAGTAATTATGACTATACCTACTATACTTCATCTTACAATCTTATCTTGCATCAATATCCTGATTAAAGTAAGATAATTACCTTATTGTAAGGTCCCTCCTGAAAAACCCCCTTACCCCCCCCCCTCCTTCGCAGACCTACCCTGATCTGCGGGGGGGGGGAGGTAGGTTCGATCTTACTCTGGGTTAAAGATCCCTTTTATGTTATTCTATCACTAATTAGATTATTGTTATCATTTTTAGTTGCAACTAAAAATGAGAATTAATAATCTAATTACTATAATTAGAATATGAACATTTATGATTAATAAATAACGCATATAATTAATTAATTATAACAATAAATTAGATTATGATAATCCATTATTATTAAAAATTTACGACTATTAAAAAAAAAATCGATTTTAACCGTATAAAAACGGTTTTTTAATGGGGGTTTACTACTAGCATTTTTGCAACTTTTCGGAACCTGAATTCAGTGAAAAAACGGACCCTTCTTTTTAGCTTAAATAGTTTAATTTTAAAATATTAATCTTGTAAATTAAAGATAATTTTAAGTAATAAAGTCTTAGGTTAAAAAAACCCTTGATCTTCAAAATCAAAATTATTTTAGACTTTAATTTATTAGTATATTAGTACATTTAACTTCCAATTAAAAAGTCTTAGTAGATAAATTATAACTAGCAATAATCAATGTGCAAAATTGACTTTTTCAATCTAGT